TTCTAAGAGTTTTAAAAAAAAGAACAAAATCCTTTCCAAATATCTCAAAAAAAATAAAAAAATGGCTTATTAAAGTTATTCCATTTTTAAAAAAAAAAATAAAAGAACTCTCAAAATTAAATCCAATTCTATTATTTAGATTGAGAAAAGTATCTAAATTAAGTGAAACTAAAAAAGAAAAAGATTTTATAATACTCCACAATCAGAAAATTAATGAATCATTTAGTCAAATTCAATCTACAAATTGGACAAATTATTCACTGAGAGAAAAAAAAATGAAAGATCTAATTGCTAGAACAAGCACAATCAGAAATCAAATAGAAAGAATAAAAAAAGAGAAAAAAAAAGTAATTCCGGAAATAAACATTAGCCATAATAGAACAAGTTTAAATGCTAAAAGATTAGCATCACAAAAAAATAATTTTCAAATATTAAAAAGAATAAATACTCGATTCGTTCGTAAATTATATTTTTTAAAAAAAATTTTCACTGAAAAAATATACATGGATTTATTTTTATCTATCATTACTATTCGTAAAATAAATATAAGAATAAATATGCAACTTTTTGTTGAAAAAAAAAAAATGGAAAACTACATTTCCAATAATGAAAGCAATGAAAGAAGATTTGAGAAAACAAATCAAAATAAAATTCAATTTATTTCCAGTATAAAAAGGTCGCTTCATAATATTCTTAATAAGAATTCACATTATCACTTAGCCTGCTTGTCACAAGCATATGTCTTTTACAAATTATCACAAATGACCGCTCTTAACTTGTACTTGTATAAGTTAAGACCTATTCTTGAATATCAAGGAACTTCTTTGTTTCTTAAAACTTCACTAAAGAATTATTTTGAACCAAAAAGATTATTTTATTCTGAATTAAAACAAAAGAAACCTACTAATTCTCAAATAAATCAATGGAAAAGGTGGTTACGAAGTAATTATCAATACAATTTTTCTCCGATTACCTGGTCTAGATTAATAGAACAAAGATGTCAAAATAGAATTAATAAACGTGATACAATTCAACAACAAAATTTAAACAAACAGGATTGTTATGAAAAAGATCAATTAATTTATTACAAAAAAGAAAATTTTCAAAAATATAAAAAATATAATATTTTATCCTATAGATTTATTAATTATGAACATAAAAGGGAGCCATCTATTTATGTCTCAACATTTCAAAAAACAAAGAGTTCCTATAATTACAACACCCATAAAAAGAATATTTATGAAATATTTGAATTAGGGGATAGTCCTATTAATAATTTTTTAAGAAAAAAGGATATTAGGAATATGGAAAAAAATCCGGATAGAAAATATTTTGATTGGAAAATTTTCCATTTTTGTCTTAGAAAGACAAGCGATATTGTAACTTGGATCAAGATCGATATCAACAGTAATAAAAATACTCAAACCGGAACTAAAAATTATCAAATAATTCAAAAAATTGATAAAAAAAACTGTTTTTTTATTATGATTGATCCAGAAATCAATTCACCGAATCAAAAACAAAAAATTTATGATTGGATGGGAATGAATAAAAAAATACTAAGTGATTCCATATTGGATTTCGAACTTTGGTTTTTCCCAGAATTTATACTACTTTTTAATACATATAAAATGAAACCGTGGGGTATACCAAGCAAATTGCTGCTTTTCAATTTAAATCTAAATGAAAGGGATAATAAAAATAAAAACACCAATAGAAAGCAAAAATGGGCTATATCGTCGAATGAAAAAATTGATTTTGAATTAACAATAACAAATAAAAAAACAAAAGAAAAAAAATCTGCAGACGAAAGAGATCTTAGATCAAATAAACAAAATAAAGGTAAAGATATTGAAAAAAATTATTCGCAATCCAATATAAAAGAATATAAGAATAAAAAAAAATACAAAAGCAATACAGAAGCAGAAATGGATTTGTTCCTGAAAAGGTATTTACTTTTTCAATTAAGGTGGAATGATACTTTGAACCAAAGAATGATCGAAAATATCAAGGTATATTGTCTCTTGCTTAGACTAGGAAATCCAAGAAAAATAACTCTATCTTCTATTCAAAAGAAAGAAATGAATCTGGATATAATGCTGATTCAGAAGAATTTAACTCTTACAAAATTAATGAAAAAAGAGCTATGGATTATGGAACCCCTTCTACTATCTGTAAAAAAGAATGGTCAGTTTATTTTGTATCAAACCATCGCTATTTTATTCGTTCAAAAAAGGAGGTATCAAGGATACCGAGAACAAAAATATGTGAATAAGGGGAATTTGGATAAATCTATTTTTATTTTAAAACATTATCAAAGGATAACTACAAATAGAGACAAAAATAATTATAATTTGCCTGTTCCTGAAAATATTTTATCGTATAGACGCCGTAGAGAGTTGAGAATTCTAATTTGTTTGAATTCAAAGACTAAGGATGTTGATGTTGTAAATAGAAATCCAATATTTAGCAATGAGAACAAAGTAAAAAACTGGAATAA